ACTTTATATAGAATCTTTGAAAAAGACTTTTTTGCATACTTCATAAAAAAGAAAAAGACTTACTGTCTTTAGGATCTGATGCTACACCGCTGCTCAATACCTTAGGGGATCCGCTCTATTACATAAGTAGATTCCTAAGATTTATCTCATATTATGATATAAATAAACAGTTCTTGTTGTATCGGTCCAAAACCTTTCCAATTGATCTTTACGGTGCTTCCTCTATCAATTCAATCTTTTTTTATCCATAGAAATAAAGTATTTAGGCATATCTAGTCTTCACTTCATATTTCGATCCATGAAGTTTATTTATTTGCTACAGCTGATAAAAAATCGTTTTGGACGATGCTTATGTAGAAAGCCTTTTTGTTTGTTTCTAGTATTTCATTGACTAGTTGTTCGTTCTTTTTTTCTATAGTGGAGATAGTCGCACGTAATGACAGATCACAGCCATATTATTAAAAGCTTGTGGTAAAAAGGGGTTTCGTTCTAATGCCCGAAAATAATATTCTAAAGCTTTGGTATGTTCCCCATTACTTGTGTGAATAAGGCCTATATTATAGAGTATATAACTTCGATCATAGGGGTCAATTTCTAGTCGCATAGCTTCATAATAATTCTGTAATGCTTCCGCATAATTTCCTTCAGATTGAGCCGACATCCGTTACGGTCGTCATTCGCTTTAACGAATTCTCCGTTTCAGAACCGTATGTGAGATTTTCATCTCATACGGCTCCTCCTTTAGGTGCATAATGAAAATAATAAATATATGGAAAAATTTGATGTCATTATGAACTAAGCGGGGCTAATGTTTTTACAAGAAATACCTAGCCAACCTTCTTGTAAAAGATCTTTTCTTACTACCAAGTGGATTCATACTAGATAAAAATAAAAAAGGAAACTCTCAAAATTTCTTTGTTCTCAACGCCCCTAAATTTCCAGGAATGAGTCACTTCAACAGTCTTCAATGGTTATACGGGTATCCAAAGTACGGACGAGATGGATGTTTATTGTTCCAACCATTTTAATTAGTCCCAATCCCAAAAAAGAAGAAGAAAGAAAAGGAATCATTTTGAAGAAAGTTTTCGTGTTGTTGATTTCTCGGCGTAGTGCTTCTTCCCCTGTGCCTCCTATTCGTATATTGTATTAGTCTAGTAGGATTGATCTGTAATACGGGAACCGTAGGTAAAAACCTTTTGCTCAATACTAGAATTCACAGTTGAAGCATCTAAGGCTGCATTAATCGTGGATACATGACAGAAGGGGTTGCTTTTTTATATTATAAACTTCACCTTCAAAAGCGTAGATTTTTTTCAATACTCGTTTTTTTCTATTCCAAATCGGTGAGAAATAAAAAAAAAAAAAAAAAATGATAATGATAATCAAATCGCACCATCTCTGTAATAAGTAAATGCCTCTTTTTCTCCGGAAGTTGTCGGAATGACTCGTAATAAGATATCGGCTACAATTGTAAAGGTTTTATCAATAAAATTTCCATTTATACGCGATCTTGGCATAGGTAGTAATCCATTCTATAACTCTTTTTATTTCCTTTACCTTTTCTTTTGTGAGAAAATTTTCTCACAAACAAAGGAATTTTATAGTACGAACTAACATAAAAGCGGACTCGTTTTTTATAAAAAAATATTCTATCTACTTCCCATTTTTCGGGTCAAAAAAAGGGATCTATTAACCATAATCTAAAAAACGATGAATAACTCGCTATTCACCCAGGTACTCAGTAATAATCCTGATGTCGGAGAGATGGCCGAGTGGTTGAAGGCGTAACATTGGAACTGTTATGTAGACTTTTGTTTACCGAGGGTTCGAATCCCTCTCTTTCCGTACTTTCAACTAAATAACCAATCTTACGTGATTGACCACAATGTATCAAATCTCTGATACATGAATAGGAAAAAGATTCCCCGACAAAATCCCTTACCTTGTGCCTTTTTTTTTTTAATCAAAAAAGAGGGCAAAGGGGAGTTGTCCGAACTCTTGTTTTTAGTGATTTTTTTTACTTCACTTAGGTTTTTTAAGTCTGGCGAGAGTAATATTCTACGACAAGCAATTCATTTATTTTCAAACCGACGCATTTCCTATCTATTATTTGATTGACTAACCCTTCATATTGGAATGTGTGAAGAGTCAGATGGTTTGGCAATTCCTCGGGGGCAGACGACTCAAGAAGATTTTGAACCAAAGTTCTAGAGTTTTGTTCATCCTTCACTGTAATAATATCTCGGGGTTTGCAGCGATAACTTGGTATATCAACTATACGACCATTAACTAAAATATGTCCATGGTTAACTAATTGGCGCGCTTGAGGAATAGTCAAAGCCATACCCAACCGAAAAAGGATGTTATCCAAACGCATTTCAAGTAATTGTAATAAAACTTGACCCGTTGACCCCTTGGCTTTTCCGGCGATACGAACATATTTAAGTAATTGGCGTTCTGTAAGACCATAATGAAAACGCAATTTTTGTTTTTCTTCTAAACGAATACGATATTGAGATTTTTTTCCGGAGCGTGATTGGTTTCTAAGATCGCTTCCCGCCCTAGGCCTTTTACTAGTTAGTCCCGGTAAAGCCCCCAGACGGCGTATTTTTTTAAAACGAGGCCCTCGGTAACGTGACATAAAGACTCCTTTTTTTATTGAAATTGTACAAAACTAAACAAAATTAAAACTGAACTAAATGATAATGATAAATGATGTAAAATCCACTCCAATAAACTATTGGAATACAAAGAGTCAGAAGATATATTCTCTCAATATACAGATTGTTTTTATTGTATATACAATATATATAAATCAATAAATCAAAAAAATTTTCCTTTATTTTCTTGATTTATTTTGCAAAGATCTAACCCTTTTACCCAATATATATTCCTATATGGAAGTTTATATGACATAATATAAATGGCGTGGTAACTCTGGGAAAAAGGTGAAAGAAGTCTTTTCAATCTTCTTTTATTTTGAAAGTACATTAAAAATAATGTAAAAAAACGAAAAACTATGGAAAAGCCGGCTATCGGAATCGAACCGATGACCATCGCATTACAAATGCGATGCTCTAACCTCTGAGCTAAGCGGGCGCAACTAAATAGTGTATACAAATTCACTAAACTACTAGATCGTATTAATTAACTATTCTATTCATATTTTTCCTTATCTATTTAGAATTCATCATATTTTCGATATTCTATAACAGAATATAGCTCAAATAAATAGTGACTATCATTAAATAAATAAAACAAAACCTTAATGAATTAATAGAATATAGCAATATATCGACTTTCTCATTTTGATTTCATGAGTTTCTAAATAAGAAAAGTTGAATTAGACCGGAAAGCTTTTTTTTAAGTTAAATGATATCTGATTTGAAATTCTTGTTTTTTTTGTTCTAACCTCATGCTATTATTATTATTTTATACTTTTTATCTTTTTATTTTCTTTATTATTTTATAGAATTATTAGAATTAATATTCGCAATGAATATTCGAATAGAATTTTTTATAATTATTCTAATTTCAAATCTACGAAGTAGACTTATAATCTTTTTCCATTGCACATTGTAGAATTCTAAGTTTCAATAATGATCATAAATTTCTTTTCATGGAAGTAAAAAAAAAGAATCGACCCTTCGACTATTTATTAAAATTTAAGACAACGATGAGAAAAGGAAGAACATATATATGTTCTCTAATATATAACCATATTGAATTGCAAATACAAAAATGATAGAATCTTTGTTGATTAGACTAAATCAATATGTATGGGGCTAAAAAAAATGAAAGAAGATACCAAAGAAATAAAAAAACTATCTATATGTAATGAATTCCAAGGTTTGGGCATAAGAAAAAGTGGAAAGACATTATAATGAGATCCTAATCTCAAAGCAAAAAGGGGGATATGGCGGAATTGGTAGACGCTACGGACTTAATTGGATTGAGCCTTGGTATGGAAACCTACTAAGTGATAACTTTCAAATTCAGAGAAACCCTGGAATTAACAATGGGCAATCCTGAGCCAAATCCTGGGTTACGCGAACAAACCAGAGTTTAGAAAGCGGGATAGGTGCAGAGACTCAATGGAAGCTGTTCTAACAAATGGAGTTCACTACCTTGTGTTGATCAAATGATTCACTTCATAGTCTGATAGATCCTTGGTGGAACTTATTAATCGGACGAGAATAAAGATAGAGTCCCATTCTACATGTCAATACTGACAACAATGAAATTTATAGTAAGATGAAAATCCGTTGACTTTTAAAATCGTGAGGGTTCAAGTCCCTCTATCCCCAACCCTACTCCCCAAAAAAGTATGTTTGACACCTTACCCTTTTTTAGTTATTCAAGAATTTATTATCTTTTTTCATTTACTACTTTTTCATTTCTTTTAATTGACATAGACCTAAGTCATCTAGTAAAATGAGAATGATACTTCGTTAATGACCGGGATAGCTCAATTGGTAGAACAGAGGACTGAAAATCCTACTAGTTCAAGTTGGAAAACGATACTTCGTTAATGACTGGGATAGCGTGGTTGGTAGAACAGAGGACTGAAAATCCTACTAGTTCAAGTTGGAAAACGATACTTCGTTAATGGCGGCGATAGCTCAGTTGTTCTACCGGAGGACTGAAAATTCTACCAGTTCACCTGGTAGAACCGAGGACTGTAAATCCTCGGGTCCTCTGGGGATAGCTCAGTTGGTTGAACAGAGGACTGAAAATTCTACCAGTTCACCTGGTAGAACCGAGGACTGTAAATCCTCGGGTCCTCTGGTGGATCTGGTAGAACAGAGGGCTGAAAATCCTACTAGTTCAAATTGAGAATTATACTTCCGTAATGGCCGGGATAGCTCAGTTGGTAGAGCAGAGGACTGAAAATCCTCGTGTCACCAGTTCAAATCTGGTTCTTGGCATAGGATTGATTAATTTTGATAAGTTTCTAGTCTTCAAATTAAACGTATCTTTAGTAAAAAAGTTGCAATCATCCTTTATCCCCCTCTCTTTTTTTGTTCATGTTGTGGATCCATCCGTTCAAAAAAAATGTATAAGACTTTATACATAATACATATTCGAAAGGAAAGTTCTGGTTGAAAGAATCAACAAAAAAAAAGTAAAAAAAAAGATCTATATCTATAGTATCTATCGTTGAAGGGAAGAAATACCCCCAAGATTCATTAGATACAATAAAAATAGAATTTTACCCCCATTTATTGGGTTGCTTTCCGATCTTATTTATTCATTCCCAGTTATGTGACTAAAGTTGACGAAGTTATGTGCGCGATACAAAGTTCATAATGCAGAACTCTTTTTTTTTTTTTTAGTTCATCCTATTGGCTCGGCTTTTAGGAAAAAAGTATCTTTCAAATTGGAGATTAAGCTATCTATAATAATATGAATGAGACCTTAATTCTTCTGTTTGTTTGATCTAAAAAAGAATCGAATTCAAAATATTCCGCGAGGGTCCGTAGTTGTAGAAGCTAAGACTCATTTTTGATCATTCAATAAGCATCTTGTATTTCATAAAAATTGGGGGCAATATAATCCTTACGTAAAGGCCACCCTATCCAACTTTCGGGCATTAAGATCCGTTTCAGCCGCGGATGGCTATCATAAGTGATTCCTAACATATCATAAGATTCCCGTTCTTGAAAATCCGTACTTTTCCAAACCCAGAAAACAGATGGAATTCTGGGATTACTCCTATGAGTAAATACCTTTATGCAGACTTCTTCCGCTTGATTTACACCATATTCTATTCTCGTAAGATGATACACACTGGCTAAGAGGCCACCTGGTGCCACATCATAGGCACATTGGGAACGTAAATAATTGTAACCATATACATATAAAATTACAGCAATAGAGTGCCAATCTTCGGGCTTTATTTGTAAAGTCTCTATTCCTTGGTAATCGAAGCCCAACGATCTATGAACCAGCCCGCGTTTGGCTAGCCAAACGGACAAAGCGCCCTGCATCTTTTTTATTTCCCCCACACCTTTTTTATATAAATTTAAGTATTTCACATTTACCATGAGTTCTAATTTATGAAGATTTTTTTCTTATTCTCTCAAATCCTCCCTAATTCACTAATTCGTGGGACGATACTGGGCTTTTGTATTTAAAAAATGTTTCAGTCGAGATCTCTGAAGTAGATGATGGTGGATAGAGTAATTCTTGCTCATAATTTCCAGTATGCGTACTGCGTACAACAAAAAACTTGTGATTGGTAGTAAAACACCGATTACCCCGTTGAGGTCTAATTCGATCCTTATAGATTTCTCTAGCTATTTTCTTACGAAGCTTTGTTATAGCGTCGATAACAGCCTCTGGTTTAGGTGGACAACCCGGCAAATAGACATCTACAGGAATTAGCTTATCAACCCCTCGAACAGTACTATAAGAATCGGTACTGAACATCCCCCCTGTAATTGTACACGCTCCCATAGCAATAACATACTTTGGTTCCGGCATTTGTTCATATAATCTCACTAAAGAAGGAGCCATTTTCATTGTTACTGTACCTGCTGTTAAAATAAGGTCCGCCTGTCTAGGACTTGATCTTGGTACTAGCCCATAACGATCAAAGTCAAATCGGGAGCCTATTAATGAGGCAAATTCAATGAAACAACAACTGGTACCATAAAGAAGCGGCCATAGGCTGGAAAGTCTTGACCAATTTGAAAGATCATTTAACGTAGTTGAAATAACGGAATTTTTTGTTGTTCGATCAAGTACGGGAAACTTAATGGAATTCATAATTGTTTCAATGGTTTTTTTTTACTTTTTTTATTGTTATTGTACAAGTATTCAGGAAACGAACTAAGACCATTCCAACGCTCCTTTTCGCCATGCATAAACTAAACCAAGAATTAGGATAAGCACGAAAATGAAAGCTTCTATAAAAGCGGATACCCCCAGTACATCGAAACTCATTGCCCACGGATACAGAAAAACTGTTTCAACATCAAAAACAACAAAAACTAGAGCAAACATATAATAACGGATTCGAAATTGTAACCAAGCATCCCCGATCGGTTCTATACCGGATTCATAACTAGAAAGTTTCTCTGGCCCCTTCTTAATTGGAGATAAAACCCCCGAAATTAGAAATGCCAAAACAGGAATAGCACTTGATATTATTAAAAATGCCCAGAAAATATCATATTCGTAAAGCAGAAACATAGACGAACTCCTATGAATTATGAATGTGGAAAAAATACCCGCTTAGTCAATTCCAATCAGAGTGGATTGGTCGGGGATATAGAACTCTTGCGTCACAACAAAAATTCAGGTTAATCGAATCATTTATTTTCGTTTGGTTGCTGTGGTAGACGTCTCCTTTTAAGATTTATTGATTGTAATCTTATTTTCAGTACACTTATTACTTACTATTTCCATGTTTCTATTACTAGTTATTAATCATAATAATAATATAATATTAATATGATTAATAACTAGTAATTTTTTTTATTTCTGTTTCTTAAA